CAATTCTATAGGAGTCAATTTTTTCCGAATCACCATTATATCCAAATTTATTTCTTTCCTTTGAATAGACGATATAGTAGTATCTCTTGTATTTCTCAGTCCAAGCAAGTAACAATATATCTTGATATTATCGATCATTTTTTCAGTTAAATTCGGAATTAAACCATCGTCTATTATCCATTGAAAAAGCAAATAGTGTTTCCGTAAGAAAATCATTTCTGGTCTCATCTTATTCCGGATCTTGTATTGTTTTTTCATTTTACCTTGGTTTTGTGCATATGATCTAAGGCCTCTTCGGCCTGCGGGTTCTTTTTCTTCTTGATTTCGATTCATTAATCTTTTTTCATTCGATAGTATAAAAAAATTCCATTTTTGCTTTTCATTGATGTTTTTATTAAAAAGAAGTAATTTGCTTGGTATAATCCATGGTTTGATTTTGTATACATTATAAAGTGGCACAAATTCTGGGAAGAACGGAAGTTTCAGATTCGTCGATATTGGGTTTAGGATTTCTTCATTCATTTCCATCCAATCAAAAAAAAGTTTCTTTTCATTGATCGTATTTTTTTCTAAATCTTGAGGAATCGTCAGATAAAAAAGATCGTTTTTATCCATTTTCTCAATTTTTTGGTAATTCTTACTTCCAATCTTAGTATTTATATTACTGTTATAATCCATTTTGGTCCAGGCCTTAATATCTATTTTTTGTCTTAGAAAAAAATTGAGAATTGTCCAATCAAAATATTTTCTATCTGCATTTTTTTGCATATACACAATATCACCCTTTTCCAGATAATTATTGATAGTAATTTCCTCCAGGCTTTCAAAGAAATTTTGTTTATAATTGTTGTAATTAAAAGTAATCTTTTGGTTGTTATTTAATTCTGATGGTGATCCATAAATAATATATGAGGACTTCTTCATTTCAGAATTAATAGATTTATATGAAAAAAGATCATATATATAGTATTTTTGAAAATTATCTTTTTGGTTTGGTAATGGATATACTTTAAAATCCTTTTGTTTTTTGTGATAAAGTAATCGGTCTTTTTCATATGAATTACATTTTGTTAAATCCTTATTTTGGGTCATACCACCTTCAGTGATTGTAGTTCGCCATTTTTGTGGTATTAATCCAGACCATCTAATCTGAGATAAATTGTATTGATAATGACCTCTTAACCAGTTTTTCCATTGATTCATTTCGGAACTTGTAAGTTTTGTATGTCTTAATTCGAAATGAAATATTCCTTGTGTTACAAAAGAATTTTTTATTGCAGTCTTAAGAAAAAAGGGGGTTCCATGATAGTCAAGAATAGATCTTAGCTTATACAAATTAATAACTCGGGTTTGTGATAATTTATAAAATACATATGCTTGTGATAATGAGGATAAGTTAAAAAAAAGATGTGAATTCTTCTTACTATTCTTAATACTGTAAAGTGCACTTGTTAGAGTCGAAATAAAGTTAATTTCTTTTTTGTTTTTTATTTCTTTGTTTGTTTTATTATTGTAAATGTATTTATCAAAACAAAAATTTCTCGATTCAAGAACGAGTTGTGTAGTAATTCTGGCAATATGAATGATACATAGAAAGATATCAATGTATATTCTTTTAATGAAAATTTTTATAAAAAAATATAATTTATAGATTAATCGAGTACTTCTTCTTTTTATTTTTAATATTTGCCAACTATTTTTTGATGATTTTACTTTTCCATTATAACTTGTTTTGTTAGGACTACTTCTTTTCGTGGCGTTACTGTTTTTTTCTTTTGTAAGACTCTTTGTTTTCTTTGTGATTGTGTTTGTTCTATCCGCCATATTTTTAATTTTTTTTTCTCTCAGTGAATAATTTGTATTATCTGTAGATTTAATTTTTCTAAACGAGTCGTGAATTATCTGATTCCTGATTATAGAATCTTTTTTGGGGTTAGTTTCGCCGGATTCATACACCCTTCTCAATATAAATAATCGAGTTGGCTGTACTTTTAAGAGTTCTTTTTTTATTCTTTTTATAAACATAAATAAAACGTTTTTGATAACCCCCCCTTTTTGTTCTTTTGAGTCTTGTAGAAAATTTTTTGTTCTTTCTTTTAAAACTCCTAGGACTTGAAAATGATTATTTTTTGTTTTGCGAATTTTTTTTTTTAGTTCTTTAAAAATAGGCTTAAAAAAGGAAGGTTTTTGGGGGACAGAACCAAAGGGAAGGTTTGTTTGTGTTCCCCAAGCCGTTAAAAAGCAAAACTTCTGTTGTTCTTTCTTTAAATTTTTATAAGAAGAAAAAGAGGGCCTCAACTTAGATCTGTGCCAAGGTTTCAAATAGAAAGGAAATACTATTTTTATCTGAATACCATCTTTAAACCAATTTCTGGGAAGTTCGAGTTCTGATAATTGAACACCATTATAGGTACATATAATATGCTTTTCTCTATTCCACTCATCGAAATCCTCAGCCCACTCGGGAGGTTGGGATAATAATATACGCCCAATATTTTTA